AAGGCCCGTATCAAGAATTATGATTTTACGTACGGACAATTCCTCAATATCTTGTTCATTCGCAACAAAATATTTTCTTTGTGCGGTGGTAAAAAAAAACATGCTTTTTTGGAGAGAGATACTATTTCACCTTCACCAATCGAGTCGCAGGTATCTAACATATTCATATCTAACGATTTTCCACAAAGTGGTGACGAAAGGTATAACTTGTACAAATCTTTCCAGTTTGCAATTCGATCCGATCCATTAGTTCGTAGAGCTATTTACTCGATTGCAGACATTTCTGGAACACCTCTAAAAGAGGGACAAAAAGTCAATTTTGAAAGAACTTTTTGTCAACCTCTTTCAGATATGAATCTATCTGATTCAGAAGAGAAGAACTTGCATCAGTATCTCAATTTCAATTCAAACATGGGTTTGATTCACACTCTACGTTCTGAGAAATATTTACCATCCGAAAAGAGGAAAAAACGGAGTCTTTGTCTAAAGAAATGCGTTGAGAAAGGGCAGATGTATAGAACCTTTCATCAACGAAAGAGTGCTTTTTCAACTCGCTTAAAATCAAAATGGAATCTATTCCAAACATATATGCCATGGTTCTTTACTTCAACAGGGTGCAAATGTCTAAGTTTGATATTGTTAGATACTTTTTCAGACCTATTGCCGATACTAAGTAGCAGCCGTCAAATATTGGTATCCATTTTTCATGATATTATGCATGGATCAGCGCGAATTCTTCAGAAAAAATTGTGGAAGACACAATGGAATCTGATAAGTGAGATTTCGAGTAAGTGTTTACATAATTTTCTTCTGTCCGAAGAAAAGATTCATCGAAATAATGAGTCACCATTGATATCGACACATCTGAGCTCGCCAAATGTTCAGGAGTTCCTCTATTCAATCCTTTTCCTTCTTCTTGTTGCTGGACATCTCGTTTGTACACGTCTTTTCTTTGTTTCCCGAGCCTATAGTGAGTTACAGACAGAGTTCGAAAAGATCAAATCTTTGATGAATCCATCATACATGATTGAGTTGCGAAAACTTCTGGATAGGTATCCCACATCTGAACTGAATTCTTTCTGGTTAAAGTTCAAGAATCTCTTTCTAGTTGCTCTGCAACAATTAGGATATTCTATACGTTCTAAGAAGAAATATTTGAATATCAATCTCATCGATCTCATAAGTATCATACCAAATCCCATCAATCGAATCATTTTTTCGAGAAATACGAGACATCTAAGTCATACAAGTAAAGAGATCTATTCATTGATAAGAAAAAGAGAAAACGTGGGCGATCATTGGATTGATGATAATCCAATAGAATTCTGGTTCGCGAACAGTGATTCGATTAGTGATAAAGAAAGAGACTTCTTGGTTCAGTTCTCCATCTCCACCTTAACGACAGAAAAAAGGATTGATCAAATTCTATTGAGTCTGACTCATAGCGATCATTTATCAAAGAATGACTCTGCTTATCAAATGATTGAACAACCGGGAGCAATTTACTTACGATACTTAGTTGACATTCATCAAAAGTATCTAATGAATTATGAGTTCAATGCATCCTGTTTAGCAGAAAGGCGGATATTCCTTGCTAATTATCAGACAATCATTTATTCACAAACTTCGTGTGGGGCTAATCGTTTTCATTTCCCGTCTCATGGAAAACCCTTTTCGCTCCGCTTAGCCTTATCCCCCTCTAGGGGTATTTTAGTGATAGGTTCTATAGGAAGCGGACGATCCTATTTGGTCAAATACCTAACGACAAACTCCTATCTTCCTTTCATTACAGTATTTCTGAACAAGTTCCCGGATAGCAAGCCTAGGGAGTTGATTTTTGATGAGGAGGATGAGAGTGACTATGATGTTAGTGACTATATTGATGCTAGTGACGATATTGATGCTAGTGACGATATTGATGCTAGTGACGATATTGATACTAGTGACCTTGATAGGGAGCTGCGGCGTATAGAGTGGCTAGCTGAGGATGTGATGGATGAGTTCACCAATATTGAACTGCTGGCGGAAGTAGACCGATTTTTTATCACCCTTCACTTCGAATTAGCAAAAGCAATGTCTCCTTGCATAATATGGATTCCAGACATTCATGATCTGGATATGAATGAGTCGAAGGACTTATCCCTCGGTCTATTAGTGAACTATCTCTCCAGGGATTGTGAAAGATGTTCTACTAGAAATATTCTTGTTATTGCTTCGACTCATATTCCCCAAAAAGTGGATCCCGCTCTAATAGCCCCGAATCAATTCAATACATGTATTAAGATACGAAGGCTTCTTATTCCACAACAACGAAAGCGCTTTTTCATTCTTTCATATACTAGGGGATTTCACTTGGAAAAGAAAATGTTCCATACTAATCGATTCGGGTCCACAGCCATGGGTTCCAATGCACGAGATCTTGTAGCACTTGCCAATGAGGCCCTATCAATTAGTATTACACAGAAGAAATCAATTCTAGACACTAATACAATTAGATCTG